AAAAATAACAACTTAAATAATGAATTTCTAAATAGAATTGAGGCTTTAGAGACAGTATTTATTTCTCTCAATATACTTGAAAGAAAGACTAGATTGTCTAATGTTGAGACTAAAAACAAAAAAAATTTCCTAGTTAAATTGTCTAATGCTGAGACTAAAAACAAAAAAAATTGCCTAGTTAAAATGTATGATCCATTTTTGACTGGCATGTATCGTGGAAGAATGAAAAAAATGTTTTCATCTTCAATCATAAATGAAACTTCGATAGAAAATTGCACAGAAATATCTGAACTAAATAAAATTCATGATATCCTTCTTCCCTATCCTAATTCTAGAGAATATGAACAGAAAATAGAAAGATCAGAAAAAAAACAAGTTAAAATTAATTCAAATAATAGATTCAATTTTTTATTGAACGCAATTCTAACTAACCCTAAGGGTCAAAAAAAATCTATTGAAATAAACGAAATAGGTAAAAAACCCCCTCGATGGTCATACAAATTAATAAACGAGTTGCAACAACTTTTTAAAAAACGACGAAAAGAACAAGGCATAATGCAAGGGCTGGATCACCAGCTTCGAACAAGAAGATTTAAACGTATAGCTTTTTTAACTCGTTCGAGACGAACTTTTAAGAAATCTCAGTTCAAGAATTATAATCTTTATAGAAAATTTAATAGAGATTCGGGTTTTATAAGTTATTTGGAAGAACCAGATTTTCGTCGAGCCGTAATCAGAGGATCTATGCGCACTCAAAGGCGTAAAATAGTTATTTGGGCACCGTCTCAAGGAAATCCCCATTCCCCGCTTTTTTGGGAAAAAATGGAAGATTTTCCCTTTCCTATATCCGACCTAATCAAAGTTTTTTTTAAGATTAGAGATTGGTTCGGTAAAAAGTCAGAATTCGAAATTTTAGATCAACAATTCCAAATAAAAAAAAACAACCAGGAAGAGACAATAGAATTCTGGGAGAACCTTCCATATGGACAAAAATCAAGAAGTCTTCTGTTAATAGCTCAATCAATTTTTAGAAGATATATTAAATTACCCTTATTGATAATAGCTAAGAATATTGCCCGTATTTTATTACAGCAATCTCCGGAATGGTATGAGGATTTCCAGGATTGGAATAGAGAAATTTATCTAAAATGCAGCTATAATGGTCTTCAATTCTCCAAAACAGAATTTCCTAAAAATTGGTTAAGAGAAGGTTTTCAGATAAAAATCTTATATCCTTTTCATTTGAAACCTTGGCACAGATCTAAGTTACGACTCTCTGATAGAGATCTAAAGCAACAAGATGATTTTGATTCTTGTTTTTTAACAGTTTTCGGAATGGAAACAGAATATCCTTTTGGTCCTCCTCGAAAAACACCTTCCTTTTTTGAACCCATTTTTGAACATATAGACTATAAAGTCGAAATCAGAAAATTGAATTTTAGAGTTCAAAGAATTTTTAAAAAAATAACAAAGAAAGAAGCAAAAGCATTTTTCTTTGTAAAACGAATAATAAAAGAACTTTTAAAAGGAAAGCAAATTTCATTATTTATACCGAGAGAAATATATGAATCAAGTGAAACTCAAACAGAAAAGGATTCTACTCAAACAGAAAAGGATTCCACTCAAACAGAAAAGGATTCTATAATCAGCAATCAGCTAATTCATGAATCACTTAATGAAATTCGATCTACAGGTTGGACAAATTATTCACAGGCAGAAGAAGAAATGAAACATAGGATTTATAGAAGAAACACAATCAGAAATCAAATAGAAATAATGAAAAAAAAAGTAACGCCAGGAATCAAAAAAAAAAAAAATAAAAAGAGTAATGGAGAATCATCCCCAAAAATTTGGAAAATATTTAAAATAAAAAATATTGAATTAATAGTTAAATTTTTCATTGAAAAAATATACATAGATATCTTTCTATGTATCATTGATATGCGCAGAATCGCTTTACAACTTTTTATCGAATCAACAAAAAAAATTCTTGATAATGATAAATACATTGACAATAATGAAACAAATCAAGAAAGGATTAATAAAACAAAAGAAAAAAAAATGGACTTTATTTGCCCGATGACTATAAAAAGGTCTTTGGATAATCTTAGAACTTGATTTTAGTTAGTTTATTTCAACTCATTAAATAATTCATTATGGGATTGATTGTTTTCCATTTCAATCAAAAGGATTTATTAGTAAACGTTAGAATATTATAGATCTAAAATGAACTTTTTTTATCGAGAAAGGATAAAAAATGACTGAGATATTTTTTTAGCAAACCACGTATCCTTTAACGGATTTATTACTAGTTTCATTCAAATTTAAAAATGGAATTTAGGTATATTCTTTTCTCGAGTTTGACTAAAAAAAGACTCAAGTTTTTTATTAGGCAAAAATGGAAAATCCTTTCATTATTACATGTAAATCAAGTATAGAGTGACGAAAATCAAGGTCTTTTAGGTTCTTTATTTATTTTATTAAGTTTGATTTCTATGAC